AGCAATCCATAAAAAAACACCGATACTGAGATCGGCTAGAACAAGGTGATACCCAAAAGGAATTACTAAATAACTTAATAAAATTGATATGACTGCTATAGATGGTCCAATACTGAATAAACGAGTATCTCCTCTAGATGGAAGAAGATTCTCTTTTAAAAGTAATTTGGTACCATCTGCTAGAGCTTGAAGAATTCCCAAAGGTCCTGCGTATTCAGGACCAATACGTTGTTGTATACCTGCAGATATTTCTCTTTCTAACCAAACAATTACTAATACACCTATTGTGATTCCTAATACAGGAGTAAAAATAGGGATAAGCATCCATATGATTCCATAGACCTCTTTTAAGGATTCCAATCTAGAAAAAGAATTGATAGCTTGTACTTCTGTTGTATCAATTATCATTTTAACGATCAACTTCTCCCATAATGATATCTATACTACCTAGTATCGTCATAATATCAGCCAATTTCATTCTTTTAACTAACTGAGGAAGAATTTGCAAATTAATAAACCCCGGTGGGCGAATTTTATATCGCCAAGGAAAAACACCCTTATCTCCTATCAGAAAAATTCCCAATTCTCCCTTTGGTGCTTCCACTCTTGCATAAAGTTCTTGCTTCGACAATTCAAAAGTCGGAGAAGGTTTTTTACTAATGAATCGATAATCAAACTCATTCCATACAGTATCTTTTACTCTATCAAAGCGGCGGATTTCTAAATTTTCATAGGGCCCTCCAGGAATTCATTTCACTGATTCGTACTAAATAACGAGCTAAAGAATCCCCCTCTTTTTGCCATTGGACTTCCCAATCAAATTCGTCGTAACACTCATAATGATCAACTTTACGAAGATCCCATTGTATTCCGGAAGCTCGTAGCATTGGTCCCGACAAACCCCAATTTATTGCTTCCTCTCCACCAATAATGCCTACTCCTTCAACTCGTTCTAAAAAAATGGGATTCCTTGTAATAAGCTTTTGATATTCAGCAATTCCTGTTAAAAAATAATCGCAAAAATCCAAACATTTATCTATCCAGCCATGAGGTAAATCAGCAGCGACTCCGCCAATACGAAAAAAATTGTGCATCATTCGCATACCGGTGGCAGCTTCGAATAGGTCATATATCAATTCTCTTTCTCGAAAAATATAGAAGAAAGGAGTCTGTGCCCCAATATCTGCCATAAAAGGGCCAAGCCATAACAAATGCGAAGCTATACGACTTAACTCCAACATAATGACTCTGATATAACTGGCCCTTTTAGGGACTTGAATATTGCCTAATTGCTCTGGCGCATTTACAGTTATTGCTTCTGTGAACATAGTAGCTAAATAATCCCAACGTGTTACATAAGGCAAATATTGTATAATTGTTCGATTTTCCGCAATTTTTTCCATACCTCTGTGTAAATAACCCAATATTGGTTCACAGTCAATAACATCTTCACCATCTAAAGTAACAATGAGTCGAAGAACACCATGCATTGATGGGTGGTGAGGTCCCATATTGACTATCATGAGGTCTTTTCTTGTAGCTGGTACAGTCATAGGTTTTTCCTGATTCATTCTTCCATGAATTGCTGAAAGCGAAAAGAAGTTCACCAAACTTTAAGCCAATAATTCAAACTAACTCTTCAAATTAACGAGTTTTTCTCTCTCGAATATCCAACTGCCCTATTAATTCTTTATAACGTGCTCTATTTTTTTTTGACAAATAAGCCAGCAGCCGTTGACGTTTTCCGAGAATTTTCCGCAGACCTCTTTGAGATAAATAGTCTTTTTTGTGCAATTCCAAATGTGAAGTAAGCCTCCGTATCTTGTTGGTGAAACTTACTACTTGAAATTCAACAGATCCTCTGTTTTCTTTGTTTTCTTCTTGTTCTTGCAAAATAATTGAAATAAATGAATTTTTTACCATAAAAGAATTTCACACTCCCCTTTTTACAGACAGATATTTATTTTATTGATCAGTAATAATAATGTCACAAATTTTAATGTAGTATATACAATAATTATAATTTCTTTATACATTCCTAGTTTTTTCAATTATTAATCAATCCGATTTTTGAGTTCATTTGTATAGTGATACAAAAAGACGATACCAAATAGTTTAGTCCGAAGATTCGATTGATTAATTTATTCTGTTGATTAATTTATAGCTTTAATTTAATTGATACCCCATTTTCCTTAATATTCACGTATCCTAGACTGGGATGTAAGACAGCGCATATGCGCATCGGGTTGCTTGCATATAACATGGTCGCGGACAGAAGAAAAAATGAAAAAAATGAAAAATATCATTGATAGAACAATAGAATATATAGGAAACTCAAAATTTTTAATCAGGGATACATATATATCCTTAACATACTGAAGCGGCTCCCATTATTGGTATCAAACCAATAGCGATTCATACAAGCTAAATCTTCTAATCGATAATTAGGCCAAAAAAAGAACTTTAATTTATTTAATTCATTTTTTTTTCTGTCAAAAATTTTACTTTCCTCCAAAAATTGACTCCAGTTTTTTATCTTGTTTTCCTTGCAAAATAAATTATTTCTATGCACACCATTCTGATTCTTTAAATTCAAATTGAAAGAAATTAGAATTCTCAATTCTCTACGACGTCTAGACGAGAAAATTTTTTCAGGAACAAGCAAATCTAAATTATTTTTGTCTCCATTTAGAGTTTTTATTTTATGTCTTGAAATGGATTCATCAAAAGTATTCTTAGCAACATTTTTGGGGTTTCGGTATCTTTGATTACTTTGGTGCTTACTTTTATGAACCAAGGAAATACCTATGATTTGATACATAAAAAACTGTCCGTCATTTTTGACAGATAGACGGGCAGGTTCCATAATTAATATTCCCTTTTTCGTTAATTGTGTAAGATTTAAACGCCTCCTCATTATATCCAGATTCATTTCTTTCCTTTGAATATAGGATATAGTAATTTTTCTTACATTTATGAGGCTAACCAGCAGACCATATATCTGGATATTATTCAGCATTTTTTGATTCAATTGATTCAAACGTCCAGTCCATCTTAATTGCAAAGGAAAATCTCCTTTAAGGAATATTTTTAGTTTTTCAATGGATTCTAAAAAATATTCTTCAATATTGTTTTGATTCTTTAATTCAAAATATTGTTTTGAATTTGATGGGCTAAAATTAAAAAAAAACTCATCCTCCTCTTGTTTTCCCTTGATATTTTGATTTTCAATAAAATTTGGATTTATATTCAAATTAAAAAGAAGTAAGTTGCTTGGGATAAACCAAGGTTTCTCTTTATATTTATGATAAAGTATCACAAACTCTGGAAAGAAAAAAACTTTCGGATTCGATATGAGGCGATTTAAGATTAAGAATTTTTCATTCATTCCCATCCAATCAAAAGACATTCCCATCCAATCAAAAAAGACCTTTTTGTAATTGATTTCAGAATTTGAATCAATTGGAAGATAAAAAAGACCATTACCTTTATTATTAAGTTTATCCCGGATTTGGTCTTTTTTAGGTTCAACCTCAATATTTGTACTAAATTTCCAACCCAAATATTTTCTATCTGTATTTTTTTCCCTATCTATAATATCACTTTTTCCTAGATAATTCTTGATAGGAATATTCTTGAGTATGCTAAAAATTTTTTCGTTATTTCTGTTGGAATTTTCTTGATTCTTATTTGTTTCTAATGATGATCTATAAATAGAGGCCTTCTTCTTAGTTTCAGAATGAATATATATATATATATATTTATATGATAAAAGATCATATCTATAGTTTTTTTGAAAATTCTCCTCTTTATTTCGTAATAAATAGACTTTCAAATTTTGTTTTTTTTTTGAATCAAATAATTGGTCTTTTTCATAGGAATACCGTTTATTTAAATCCTTATTTTGAGACGTATGACATTGATTTAGTCCATTTCTCCATTTTTGTGGGACTAATCTAGACCATGTAATCTGCGATAAATCGTATTGATAATGACCTCTTAACCAGTTTTTCCATGGATTCATTGCATTATTTGGAAGTTTCTTATGTCTTACTTCGGAATCAAATATTCCTTGTCTTCCAAAAAGATCTTTTATTTCATTCTTAAGAAAAAAAGAAGGTCCATTATATTGAAGAAGAGATCTTAACTTATTGAAGTTAATAACTTGGGTTTGTGATAATTTTAAAAATACATATTTTTGTGACAAGTAAGATAAATTAAAAAAAATATGTGACTTCCGCTTACTATCGGCGTTACTTTTTTTTTATTTTTTTTCATTATTTCTATTTGATTTCTGATTGTGTTTCTTTTATCAATTCTATGTTTCATTTCTTTTTCGGCCTGTGAATAATTTGTCCAACCTGTAGATCGATTTTGAATAAGTGATTCCTGAATTATCTGAGCGCTGATTATAGAATCCTTTTCTGTTTGAGTTTCACTTGATTCATATATTTCTGTCGGTATAAATAATGGAATTTTATTTTCTTTTAAAAGTTCTTTTATTTTTTGTTTTACAAATAAAACTGCTTTTCCTTGTTTTTTTGTTATTTTTTTTAAAACTCTTCGAACTCTAAAATTCAATTTTTTTATTTCGACTTTATAGTCTATATCTTCAAAAATGGGTTCAAAAAAGGAAGGTGTTTTTCGAGGAGGACCAAAAGGATATTCTGTTTCCTTTCCTAAAACTGTTAAAAAACAAGAATCAAAATCATCTTGTTGCTTTCGATCTCTATCAGAGAGTCGTAGTTTAGATCTGTGCCAAGGTTTCAAATGAAAAGGATATAGGATTTTGATCTGAAAACCTTCTCTTAACCAATTTTTAGGAAATTCTGTTTTGGAGAATTGTAGACCATTATAGCTACACTTTAGATAAATTTCTCTATTCCAATCTTGGAAATCCTCATACCATTCCGGAGATTGCTGTAATAAAATACATCCAATATTCTTAGCTATTATTAATAAGGGTAATTTAATATATCTTCTAAAAATTGATTGAGCTA